CCAAAAGATGCAGTCAATACAGCCAGAACCACACCTGTAACCCAAGTTAATTCGCGGGGTCTTTTAAACCCACCGGTAAGATAAACACGAAATACGTGCAGGATCATCATTAGGACCATCATACTTGCCGACCATCGATGAACCGATCGGATTAACCAACCAAAGTTAGCTTCAGTCATTATGTATTGAACAGAAGAAAAAGCCTCAGTAACAGTCGGACGGTAGTAAAAAGTCATAGCAAATCCTGTAGCTACTTGTACTAAAAAACAGGTAAGGGTTATTCCTCCTAGACAATAAAATATGTTGACATGGGGGGGAACGTATTTACTAGTTATATCATCTGCAATCGCCTGAATCTCGAGACGTTCTTCGAACCAATCATACACTTTATTGAGATAGGTAAACCAAGAGGACTCCCCCTCCGAGAACCGTATAGGAGAATTTCATCTCGTACAGCTCAAGCAAAAGCACACAAAGGCTGATTGCAACGGGTATGTAATCGAAAATTGGAAACTTCTTACTTTCTTTTTTGATTCAATCTTCTTTGACGAGACGAAAGAATAAAAAAATCCGATAACTCTTCTTTATGGTGATAGTGCCAAAACATCAAGTTGGCTCATTTGTCTTTATGGTTATCGTTAAGGGCCTCTTGAATCTTCTCGTTCCCTAGTTATTTTTCTTTTATTATTATTATTTTGATTTGTATGTAATTCAGCTTTTTTTTGATAGGAATTCTCTTGTTAAGACCCTATGAATTAATTAAAACCTCAGATTCATACTACACCCCCGATGATTATGATTCTGAAGAAAAACTTCAAGTTTCGCCCAAAGCTTCTCTGAGTAAGAACCATTGGATTATCACTTATTTAATGAATCGATAATCGATATCGATAATATAATAATGACTCAAAATCCAAAGCAAAGAAACTTTTGTCCTTTGCTTATGCTTAAAATAAGGATAAACAGGAGTTTCAAAGAAGAAAAAGCTTTGAATTTCGAATTTGCTAGTTTCTTATTCTTTGAAAAGGGTTTGGAGTCCGGCCACGGGGTCTAACTATTCAATATAAATCATAGTTCCACTATTTCATGATTTATTTCATATATTTCGTGTTTCAAATACTCGAATAAATATCCGACGAGGTAAAAACCTATCTTTATCAAGATAACAGATTGGTTCTCTGTACTAGCACTAGGATCAATTCTAACAAGTCACACACTCATATTCCGGAAATACAGAAACAAAAAAATTCCGCGGTCGAACTACCAAAATAGAATGGGGTAGAAATCTGAGCCCTAAATTAGTCACTTTAGAGTGAAAAGCCGAGACTTAATGATTCTTGTGGATCTAATTCATTGAAATTCCGTCCAGTAAAACGGAAGAATTATAAATCTCCAAAATAATAGATAAGAATATTGCAAAAAGAGCCATTGCGACACCCATCAAAGGAGTAGTTCCCCATCCAGGAGCTACTTTACCATATTCCGAATTCAACGGTTTCAACAACCCCCCTAGACCTGTTTGTTTTGGACGTGCTTTTGAGCTCTCCTCAACGGTTTGTGTAGCCATAAATCTTATTGTAGTAATTGAGATCTGTTGACTTTGTATACTATTCTGTTGTAAATAAACAATCTTATCATAGATTCATTGTGATCTTGAAATTCTATAATAATGGAAACAGCAACCCTAGTCGCCATCTCTGTATCTGGTTTACTTGTAAGTTTTACTGGGTACGCCTTATATACCGCTTTTGGACAACCCGCTCAACAACTACGAGATCCATTTGAGGAACACGGAGACTAATTGAAGTAATGAGCCCCCAGGGAGGCTCATTACTTCAATTGAGATAATGAAAAATCATTTCTTAGTTGGAACTTTTGGTGGTTCGCGAAAAAAGATCGCGAAAAAAATTATCCCGAGAGTCGATACTAAGAGGAATGTATAAACCAATGCTTCCATAGGTTCGATCGTAGTTTACAATTATAACTTTCATACCTGTTTATTTTGAATCATCTCCCGGATAAACGGATAAAGAAAAAACAAGAGTCAAACAAATGGTAGTGATTCAAATTAGGATTTCTCTAATACCTTAGGTACTTAGGTAAAAGTAAAAATAAATAAAGAAGAAAAAGATCTTCCAGCAATGTTGTATCAGACGGCTTGTTTTCTTGTAGTCGGATCTCCTAGTTTTTGGAATGCTCCAAATTCGACTTGCGAATCTAAATCTGGATCAATACCCGCAAAAACATCTCTAAACAGGGTTCTAGCACCATGCCAAATGTGTCCGAAGAAGAATAGCAGAGCAAACGACGCATGTCCAAAAGTAAACCAACCTCTTGGACTGCTACGAAAAACACCATCAGATTTCAAAGTAGCACGATCTAATTCAAAAATTTCACCCAATTGAGCGCGTCTCGCATATTTTTTCACAGTAGCGGGATCGCTGTAACTGACCCCGTTAAGTTCGCCGCCATAGAACTCAACAGTTACACCGACTTGTTCAACACTATACTTCGATTCTGCCCTTCTAAAAGGAACGTCGGCTCTAACAATTCCGTCTCCATCTACCAAAACAATGGGAAATGTTTCAAAAAAAGTCGGCATACGACGAACAAAAAGTTCACGTCCATCTTTATCTCTAAAGATGGGGTGTCCTAACCATCCAACAGCTATTCCATCCCCACTGTCCATCGATCCTGCTCTGAATAATCCCCCTTTTGCTGGATTATTGCCGATGTAATCATAAAAAGCTAATTTTTCAGGAATTTTAGACCAAGCTTCTGTTAAACTTTGATTTTCGGCTAGCCCAGCACTAACTCTTCGATATATTTCTTGCTGAAAGTATCCCTGATCCCATTGATAACGAGTAGGACCAAATAATTCGATTGGAGTAGTTGCAGAACCATACCACATAGTTCCCGCAACAACAAAAGCAGCAAAAAAGACAGCAGCGATACTACTGGAAAGGACAGTTTCAATATTACCCATACGTAATCCTTTGTATAGACGTTGGGACGGACGGACACTAAGATGGAATAGGCCCGCTAATATGCCCAAAGTGCCTGCTGCAATATGATGAGAGGCTATTCCTCCCGGAACAAAAGGATCAAAACCTTCCACGCCCCATGCTGGGTTTACAGATTGTACTTTTCCAGTTAATCCATAAGGATCGGACACCCATATTCCAGGACCATACAAACCTGTTACATGAAATACGCCAAAACCAAAGCACGCCACCCCTGAAAGAAATAAATGAATTCCAAAGATCTTGGGCAAATCCAAAGAAGGTTTTCCTGTACGTGCATCAGAAAATATTTCTAGATCCCAATATACCCAATGCCAAATAGCTGCCAAGAAGCACAACCCCGAAAACATAATATGTGCCCCGGCCACTCCTTCGTAACTCCAAATACCCGGATTCGTTACAGTTCCTCCTGTAATACTCCAACCGCCCCATGAATTAGTTATTCCTAAACGCGTCATGAAGGGTATAACAAACATACCTTGTCTCCACATTGGATCAAGAACGGGGTCAGAAGGATCAAAAACTGCTAATTCATATAACGCCATTGAACCGGCCCAACCAGCAACCAGAGCCGTATGCATTATATGGACAGCAAGCAACCGACCAGGATCATTCAATACGACGGTATGAACACGATACCAAGGTAAACCCATGGAAATACCCCTTTATGAAATAAAAATAGACACTATGTAACTTTATTGCATTGGAAAAATGGTGCTAGGTACCTGTGAATTATCGTGAAGTAAGGATTACTATTTGTTCTATTCTATTGGTAATAATGGAACAATTCTGTTTATACGAACAAAGAGAAGCAGATCTATTCTATACCCGATAAGTATCAATACGCAATGGGTGGTTGAATCATTTTGTATGAGCAAATGGATCCCTGCTTGTTCATCATTCGACGGGTATATTTCTAATAATTTGTCGTTAGGCATTCTGACTTCCTTTATCAAAGAGCTTCTCCAATCTATAGATAAAATACGATATGCTAAAGACCTATATTATGAGGACAATAAACTAAATCCACTATTACGTTTTCACATCAAAGTAAAATAGATTACTTCATTTTTTTTTTCATTTAATGCCTATTGGTGTTCCAAAAGTACCTTTTCGAAGTCCTGGAGAGGAAGATGCATCTTGGGTTGACATATAGTGCGACTTGTCAGATATATTGGGTCATATGGGATTTCCCCATTCTCTCCCCCGATCGAGATATCCTCTGATTCGCCCAAGAAAAATTATCAAAAAATTGGAGCGTGAAGTGAAATTAGATCCATTTTAGGAGAATCCAGATTAACATTATCAATTAGAATAATTTATGGTTAACTTGGTTGGACCAATCAAATTATCCAGGCTCCGTTTAGAAAAAACCCAACTTAGTAATATACCAACGATTGCTGCGTCTATTTCTAATTCGAAATTTTGTATTATCATATTCTATATTTGACTAGGTTATTGATTGATACCTCATTAGAAATTCTCTTTTTTCCTATAATACTAAAAAATAGGAATGATACCTGTTAATCAATTGAGTAAAACAGGATGAATGAGTCGAAATTTTGGCCGAAGACATGAAATCGATTCAACAAAAATATGTAGCAAAAAGAAATGGTAGTAGGTACATTTGTCCTATATGTGCAAATCACAATCGGACTTATCTTTACCTGGAGTAGAACATAAACCTAAAAGAATTCAAGAGGCCCATTCAGGAACAAGAAAATGACATCGTGATTGAGGGTGGATCTCGATGAAAGAATACATCAATTGAGAAGTTAAATCAACGAGTTTAATGAATTTTTTTCTATTCGATATTAGAGTGAAATTCTAGTGAAAGGGTTACAAACTTTTCTTTCGTATAATAAAAACTGGAAGAAAAAGCTCCTTCGTTAGAAAGATTTTTTTTTTTTAAAAAAGAGCAGGAGCTTAAATCTATATATTGAGTCTTTTTTTCATGATTCTTTTGACCCGTATGCATTAAAAGGTGCATGTACGGTTCCTAAGGGATACAATTTTCTCCTAATCAACCGACTTTATCGAGAAAGATTACTTTTTTTAGGCCAAGAGGTTAATAATGAGCTCTCGAATCAACTTATTGGTCTTATGGTATATCTCACTATAGAGGATCGTAACAGAGAGCTTTATGTGTTTATAAACTCTCCCGGTGGATGGGTAATACCCGGAATAGCGGTTTATGATACCATGCAATTTGTGCCACCAGATGTACATACAATATGCATGGGATTAGCCGCTTCAATGGGATCCTTTGTCCTGGTCGGGGGAGAAATTACCAAACGTCTAGCATTCCCTCACGCTTGGCGCCAATGAGTTTTTTATTTGAGATAAAAAAAGAAGTCTATGCCTTCGCCATATGAAATAAAAATTTTGCGTAATAATAGCATGGCATTTCGAATTCGATATGATAAAATTTTTTCTCAAAACATTCAATTATGTATCGAAAGAGCAGTATGAAATACTTAGTATTTCCGATTTGATCTCTCGGAATCTCAGTGTCACAAACTTTTTTCACACCGAAAAGCTCTGAAGAATATTTATATTTAGGTTATGAAACATTTTTCCGTATTTTATTTGATCGGATCAAAAAGAAACTTTGGGATTGCTGAATCACAGACGGAATAAATATAGAAAGCAACGGAACCATCATAGTATTTTGAAGTCCTACAAAAAGAAGGGTGGTAATTGGACCTTTTTTCGATCTGGGTATGAGAAATCCTTAGGAAATTCCAGTCATGAGCCGTATGCAATACGCAAAAGATGCCTGTACGGTTCGATTTTTTCTTGTTAGTCTCTTTCGTCGAAACCTTTTTGTATGTTATATCACCAGGGTAATGATCCATCAACCTGCGAGTTCTTTTTATGAGTCCCAAACGGGAGAATTTATCCTGGAAGCGGAAGAACTACTGAACCTGCGCGAAACCATCACAATGGTTTATGTCCAACGAACAGGTAAATCTTTTTGGGTTGTATCCGAAGACATGGAACGCGATGTTTTTATGTCAGCAATAGAAGCCCAAGCTCACGGAATTGTGGATCTTGTAGCAGTTGAATGAAAATAGCAAGGATTTCAAAAAAATCCGCGATTTGATTGAGATTTAATTTATCGTCTTACCCGGTTCTTGAATATTCTATTAAATAGAAAAAATTCATAAGCATCCGGTTAGGAGCGATCTAAACCAGCTCAGTCTGTATACGATTCAGCATGCCAACTATTAAACAACTTATTAGAAACACAAGACAGCCAATACGAAATGTCACGAAATCTCCCGCTCTTAGGGGATGTCCTCAGCGCCGAGGAACATGTACTAGGGTGTATGTGCGACTCGTTCAGATCATGGGCTGGAACAAAAGAAAGGAACCAATAACAACCAGTAGTAATCCGTAGGAATGATCAGTACCAATAAATAAAATAGAATAAAATGCAATTTTTCCATTCACTGGCTAAAATCTATTCTATTCCCCTATTGCGTATGAAATTTATGGTTTCCGTTGGTGCAAATCCAATAAGCTGAGAAGCAATTCCCCATTGGTAACAAATGGTTATTCATTAAGCAGAGGAAATCCTATTTCTTAGTTAAGAAGAAGAAATTTTATACTTCCAAGAACGGCCTAACAGGATCAGCTACCTAGCTAACCTTCAGAATTAAATACCGTTACTGTATAGGTAGATCTCATTATGAAAGACCTATTACTGGATAATTCATGGGTAGAGCCACACAACGGTGTGAACTATACAAGTTACGAAAAAAAAGAAGATTCATTAAATGAAGGAAAGGGCTCCGGTGTATAGAGAGGACCTCACCGTTTAAGAAGTAACCATAGAAACGATGGAACCACTCTATTCTTTTTATATTTACTCTATATATCTATTTGACTATATTATTGATATTAGATATCAATCAATTTCTTATTTTTAGACAGTACACTTCGAAATAAGAAAAAAATTGTGGTTGGGAAGGTTATAGTAGCAAAAGTCATTGGAATTTTTATTTTATATATCCGAAGAATCCGTTTTGTTATAAATAAATCAGTAAGGGGAAAAAGAATAACTGACAGACAGCAACTCAATTAGTTATTCATCAAAGTTTCATTTATTCAATGACTAGAATTACACGAGGATATATAGCTCGGAGACGTAGAAACAAAATTTGTTTATTTGCATCAAGTTTTCGGGGGGCTCATTCAAGACTTACTCGAACTATTACTCAACAGAAAATACGAGCTTTAATTTCGTCTCATCGCGATCGAGATAAGAAAAAGAGAGATTTTCGTCGTTTGTGGATTACGCGGATAAATGCAGTAATTCGTAATAAAGGAGTATCCTGTAGTTATAGTAGACTAATAAATGATCTGTACAAAAGTCAATTGCTTCTAAATCGTAAAATCCTTGCACAAATAGCTATATTAAATAGGAATTGTCTTTATATGATTTCCAATGAAATATTGGATCCATTGGAGTAATTTGAATAGAATTCCCCGGAGAATCAACTCCGGGAAGGTAGAGGAGAAAATAGGATAAGATTAATATAAAGTTGTCAAAATGAACAAAGGAATTAAATAAAAAACGATTTATCCTTTCCCGCTGCTTTTTTTATTATGACACACGAATCAAATCCGGATTTTCCTATTTTTCGAACACAACACCAACCTAGTTTTAGTTCGAATTGGTATTTTGATGCGATTGAAAAGTAAGCTAAACCTATTTTTTTCTAGTTCTAAGACCTATTGTTTGAGCAGTCGACTCAGTTCTTTCAAACTGTTTCTCGTTATTAAGAAAAGGTAACAAAGATAAAATACGAGCTTGTTTTATAGCAATAGTAATTAATCGTTGTTGTTTCAAGGTCAATTTATTTACGCGTCTTGACAATATTTTTCCTTGTTCACTAATAAATCGACTAATTAAACTCATGTTTCTATAATCAATTCGATCCCCCGATTGAATCGGGGGCAAACGCCTACGAAAAGATCGCTTCGATTTAAGAAAGGGTCGCTTGGATTTATCCATGGTTTGTTTATTCCTTTTCCCGAAATCCTATTTCGGTCGGATTTAAAATAAATTACAATTAAAAAATAGGATTTGGTTTGTTTATATATGGGTTTATTTAAATTCGAATTTATATTTAGATATTAGAATATATTATAATATGTCATTTTGACTATTCCATTTATTTTTTTATCTCCCCATGAGTCGTATGTTTGGAACAATAGGGGCAGAATTTTCTCAATTCCAATCGACTAGGTGTATTGTGTCGATTCTTTTGTGTAATATATCTGGAAATACCCCTTGAGTCTTTATTAACACTGTTTTGAACACAACTGATACATTCCAAAATAATCGTTACTCGTACATCTTTACTCTTGGCCATGAAACTCCTTTGGATTTTTGATTCACTCAACTCTTCTCTTCTATATTTTTTATCTACAGAAAAAAAAAAATAAAAATTAGAACGAAATCAAATTATGAAAGATTTCGTTACAATCAATAGATAGTAATTAATAAGTAATACAATTAACTATATTTCTAATCTAATTGTATTACATTTTATTAAGGATCGTGTATGATACTATTGCCATAGACTGGCATTTCCTTCTCTTTTTTCACTCTATTAATTTGATTCAAACCTTATAACCCTATTTTAGTTGTGATGGAATCGACTTTTATTCTTTCTCTTTCATCCCTTCTTGGAATTCTAAAAAGGGAAAAAAGAGAAAAAAGGGAGGTAAGATGTAGTTTTGTATATGGAATTATATCTCTAATCTTATTCAAACCCGCCCACGTCAATAACTAGAATGAAAAAAAGGAAATGTCAGCGCATCTGGGAATAAACGATTGATCTCTATCAATAGACCTGCTAAAGATCCGAACCATATAGTACTTAGTACCGGTGCCACAGATAAATATGTTTTTAGATCTCGCATTGAAAATCCTCCTTTTTTTCTTTTTTATTCTATTGTAATACATAAGGCTAATACATATATGATCAGATACATAGGTAGTTGCAGTTAAGGATTAAGGATCGCTTGGATTTGTACGCGGAATCCCTAATTCAAATTAAAATGGATAACAATTCCGTCGAAAATATTTCCCCTTTCTTAATAAAAAATAAAAAAAGCCCTTTTCTTGAACATTTCAAAAAGAAAATGCATTTTCTTTTTTTATTATATGTGGTAGAGGATATGAGACCAAAAAGAAGAAAGGGCAAGATAAATGAATATATCAATGAAAAAAAATGATATGGAAAACAAGGCAGGAATTCTCTACAATGACACTGTAGACCAATTGAAAGGGATGTAGCGCAGCTTGGTAGCGCGTTTGTTTTGGGTACAAAATGTCACAGGTTCAAATCCTGTCATCCCTACCTAGGACTTCTCCTCTGAGCATTAACAAGGGATCAGACCGATTAAGATTAAATTGGACATACATAATCTTTCATTTTTCATACTATAAATGAAAGATTATGTATGTAAGATGTATTAGGTTAAAAAAAAAGAAATCTTATTTATGATAAGAAAGCGCTCTTAGTTCAGTTCGGTAGAACGTGGGTCTCCAAAACCCAATGTCGTAGGTTCAAGTCCTACAGAGCGTGATTCCATTTTTGTTAGGTTAAAGAAATTACGCTGAAAAAGCTTTACTAACGCAAGCAGCTATCTCAATTTGATATCCTGGGGATTAAAGAAAAGGGGTGGGTCAAGAGACAAGAGATATTTATTAATCAAAAGTCCAACTGATCACCACGTTTGTATTGTAAAAATGCAGTTACGAATAATCCAGCTAAAGTAATAGGAATTAAACCCAAGACAATTCCAAAAAGAAAAACTTCAATCATTTTTTTTTATTTGATTTGAAAGGGAAAAAGAGAGGTAATATCTATCTCTAAATATTAATCGGAATTACCCGTGAATCTCAATGACTAATAATCGGCAATTGATCTGTTAAGAAACTAGATAATACATGGAAT